TGCAAAATCTCTAGCTGTTTTCAACACTTTCTAAACATTTTCTAAATTCAAAACAAAAGGGGGGAGGTTCATTGGACTAAAAAAGGGAAGGAAGAAGGCGAATCAGTATGTTAATCCCTCACCCTTAAATCCGTCTTTCCCCTGTGTTCTTGTCCGAATGAAGAAAAAATGTAAGAGTGAAATCTTAATATAATTTCAAAAAAAGCAAGAGCACCAAAGAAAGTCCATGGAAAAAAGAATATGTATTTTTCTTTTTTGTTTAAGATTAAACAAAGGGATTCGCAAATAAAAGCGCTAATGCTACAACCAGCCCATAAATAGTTAAAGCTTCCATAAAAGCCAGACTAAGTAATAAAGTACCCCGTATTTTTCCCTCTGCTTCCGGTTGTCTCGCAATCCCTTCTACAGCTTGCCCTGCAGCTGTGCCTTGACCAACTCCAGGTCCAATAGAAGCAAGCCCGACGGCCAACCCAGCAGCAATAACAGAAGCGGCAGAAATCAGTGGATTCATGATAAGTTCCTCCTATACCAAATAAAATAAAGAAAAGAAATAGTTAATGATATAATCAACCAAGAAATTCTGACTTAATTATATAATTCTGAATATTTATCTTTATCTAGTCGAAGTGTAATTCAAAATTTCAAGAAATAATAATATTTATGGAACTATCCGAATTACTTCGATATTTCTTTTTTCGTTTCTACCCATGTAGTTTTTTGTGAATACATACAATTTTTGTTCTTATCTTACCTTCAATTTTCGAACCATTCTTTAAATTCTTCGTTCTTTCTTTTTTTTTTCTTTTTCTTGATTTCATTTTTTTAGTCATTCAATATTCAATTCACAATTACAACAGATGAAACGGAAGGGCTTCGTTTTTTGAATCCCCATCTAAATTTTTTATAGTAGTAGCAGGACAAATTTAGATAGATAATCATCTATAACTAGTTAATATCTAATATGACATATACATGTGTTTCTTCCATACCGTAAACCAATTAGTTGTGTCTTAGATTCAATCGGATTTGAGAATCATTCTTTGAAACCTCCAAAAAAGAAAGAGTTGTCTTATAGCGATTAGATTTTATATATACACCTAGTTCGACCCCCTCACTCCTACTCTATTTTTTTTTTGAATCTCGATTTTTTTGAAAGCCTTTTTTTTTTCATTATTATCCCATTCCCATATGGATAGAATCAATCTAAATCAATTCGTTAGACCGAATTCTTACATAGAAATATCAGAATTTGAGTGATCTAAATGTGATTTTAGATTTTTTTATTTATATTTATGAAAATGAATTATCTATTTTTAATTATGAAAATGAATTATCCTTTGGTCAATCATTGAATTGAATGTCAATGAAACGAGAATCTGTTCTAGTTCTATATAACATCTTTTTTTAATCACATGTCGTAAACGTAGATATCATACGAAATTTTAGTTCCTAATATCTAATATACTAATATCTTCAAATCTAATAAATAATAGAAGAATCTATTTTAGAATCTAATAATATTCAAAAACCTAAAAAAAATGGAATATGTTATAGTTCTAATAGAATGAACAAAATAAAAAAAAGAATCTTCATTGGAGTAAAATACAAATTGATCAAACAAAGAGTATTTTTAGGAAAAATAGGAAAGAGATCTATCTAAAAGATCTTTTTCCTATTTTTTTTTACAATTCCCTGGTAATTTTTAAAATTTTATTTTTATATTACACAAAATCGTATACTTTTTTTATTTATACCTTATCCTTATTGCATCTTTCTTTTTTTGGGGGGGGGTTGATAATCCTTTTTATTATTATTAATTTTTAAAATTTCTTTCTATTTTTTTTATTTATGTTCTCTAAGTAGATTATCGTGAGCCGCTCATACTTTGCGGCGGGCTAAACTAAAAAAAAAAGACTATTTCAATAACTAGTCAATGATGACCTTCCATGGATTCACCTATATAAGCCGCAGCTAAAGTAGCAAAAATAAGAGCTTGAATACCGCTTGTAAATAATCCAAGGAACATAACAGGTATAGGAACTACTAAAGGTACTAACGAAACAAGAACAACAACTACTAATTCATCAGCTAATATATTTCCGAAAAGTCGAAAACTAAGCGATAAGGGTTTTGTGAAATCTTCTAAGATATTAATCGGTAAAAGGATTGGAGTTGGTTGGATGTATTTACCAAAATAAGCCAATCCTTTTTTTGAAAGACCCGCATAGAAATATGCTACTGACGTAAGTAAAGCTAATGCAACAGTAGTATTTATATCATTTGTGGGTGCAGCTAACTCTCCATGAGGTAACTTTATAATTTTCCAAGGCAAAAGAGCCCCTGACCAATTCGAAACAAAAATAAATAGAAACAGAGTTCCAATAAATGGAACCCACGGACCATATTCTTCTCCAATCTGAGTTTTGCTCACGTCTCGAATGAATTCAAGTACATATTCAAAGAAATTCTGACCGGAAGTGGGAATAGTTTGCGGATTTCGAACAACTAGAATGGTTGAAACTAATAAGATAGCAATTACAACCCAAGAGGTAATAAGTACTTGGGCATGCACTTGGAAATCCCCTATTTGCCAATAGAAATGTTGACCTACTTCCACAGCAGATATCTCATATAATCTATTTAATGTGTTGATGGAACATAATAGAACATTCATATTGCCCGGCCCTCTAAAAGAAAAAAATCTAACTTGAAAGGGAATTATTTTGATTCAACCATTTTCTATTTTGAATACCTACAAATCACATAATATTTCTGTTTGTTCTTTTTATATTTTTCTTTTTGCAGAATTTTGTAATGGTATAATAACCGATTCCATAAATAATCTTTGAATCCCCCAACCAAATCAAATAATTTATTTATCTTATTATTAATCAACAATTTCGTATATAGCTAGAACGACCCTCACAAATTGCAAATACTAATTTGTTAAGAATTAATCGGATTGAAGCTATAGCATCATCATTAGCTGGAATCGAAATATCTGCGAGATCCGGGTCACAATTTGTATCGATTAAACAAATCGTTGGAATTCCCAAAGTGATACATTCTCGAAGAGCCGTATAGTCTTCTTGCTGATCAACGATTATTACAATATCAGGTAAACCCGTCATATATTTTATGCCGCCCAGATATGTTTCCAAGTGAGATAATTGTCTCTTCAACATAGCGGCATCTCTTTTTGGAAGACAGTTGAGTTTCCCCGTCCTTTGCTCCGTTCTCAAGTCCCTGAACTTACGAAGTCTCGTTTCTGTAGTATACCAATTCGTTAACATACCGCCGAGCCATTTTTTATTAACATAATGACATCGAGCTCTTATTGCAGCCCGTGTTACTGAATCGGCTGCTTTTTTTTTGGTACCGACAATTAAGAATTGTTTTCCTCTGCTTGCTGCATCAAAAACCAAATCACAAGCTTCTGATAAAAAACGAGCAGTTCGAGTAAGATTTATAATATGAATACCGTTACGCTTTGCGGATATATAAGGTGCCATTCGAGGATTCCATTTTCGAGTACCATGACCAAAATGAACTCCTGCTTCCATCATCTCTTCAAAAGTTATGTTCCAATATCTTTTTGTCATTTATCCCCACACTTTTTAAAAAATTGAAAAAAAAAAGAGACCAGGTATCCTGAAATAGAAATAAATAATTGTTCCGATGGAACCTTATCTTTTATCGAGGATTGGCCGTTAATACATAATAAGGCCATTCATTTTTTTCTATTTATTATTATTATTTATTATACTTGATTACCAAATCAAATGACTGCATTTAAAGGGATGAATCTAATCTGCTTATAGGAATCATGAAATCCTAGATTTCTTATGTATCACATAAATTCTTTGAAATGAAAAAATCAAATAATTTTCTGTGATGGAACAAAATATTTCTAATTTCTACCTCGAATAAATTCTTTTTTTTTTCCAAGGTAATCTTGTTATGTTGCCGTGACCGTGAATGGTGCATTATTTTTTGGAATCCAGTACCAACGGGTATCATTCCCCCTAAAACAACATTCTCTTTCAGACCTTTCAACCAATCGATACGACCCCGAAGAGCGGCTTTTGCTAAAACTCTAGCAGTTTCTTGAAAACTCGCTTCGGATATGAAACTTTGAGTATTCAGAGATGTTTTTGTTATTCCCAATAATAGAGCTCGGTAACAAATCGCTTCTTCCAAGGCACGCCCCGTTCGTTCGGCTCGCAATAATCCAATTAGTTCGCCGGGTAAAAATACATTAGACATTCCATCTTCTGAAACCAAGACTTTTGATGTTATTTGACGCACAATAATTTCTATATGTCTATTATGGATGTGTACTCCCTGGGATCGATAAACCTTTTGGATTTTATTAACCAAAGAAATACGACTTTGCGCTATAGTTAGCTCAGCACCAATCAAGAATCCCCAAGGAATGCCGAGAATTCTTGTTATACACTCGTTCCAAGCATCAATTCTCTTTTCTAGGTTCATCGAGATTGAATCAATCGAACGTACTTCTAATATCTGTTCCACTTTTGGAAGACCCTGTGTTATATCACCGGATCTAGATTTTTCATATATAAATGTAACTAAGATATCTCCTTCATAAAGGATTTCTCCATAATGGCCATGAATAGTTGCTCCTGGAGTCGCCAAATAAGGGTTAGCCGATCTTATTATTACAGAATCAATTTGAACAGTTATAACTTGACCCGATTTTTGTTTTAGGTGTGGTCCATTTTTCGTTTGAGCTATACATATATTTTCACAAATAAATTGCCCAAGACTAATTATTGTAAACGTTTTTTCATAATAATTATGATTGAGAAAATACCAATTCAAATGGAATGGATTTAAAATGATGTTACTGTATAGATCGGGTTTATAAATTTTCTCGTTTTCGTCCATAAAATAATATTTTATTACTTGAAAAGTTTCCTTTAATTTGTCAAGTTGCAAATTTTTAGTTATTGAGATCTGATTACGAGTTATTAAAC